ATCTATCCCCCCCCTCTTCTTCGATTAACTCGTGTTATTCTTTGTTATTCTTAGATCTTGTTCTTGAGATTGCGAAAAAGAAAGCTATTTCTAGATTGTTCGAATTTCTATGTATACTAAACGATTCCAATTCCATATACATAATTTTATTAATTTCTTTTTTCATTTTTTTTGTCAGATAAATCAAAAATTCCAGAGTATATCTTCCCACGGGTCAAAGCAACAAAGACCCTTCCAGTATTTTTCTATTGAGTCTTATCTCTTAGAAAGAAAGAGACTTTCCTCCCCCTTTCCCTTTTTTTTCGTTAAATTCAATAAAAAAAAATAGAAGACTTGAAATGAAAGTTTCTTTCTCACATCCATTACACTGTCGTAACAAAAATATCGGATGCGACAATATAGAAATGTTTGGTACATGAAGTCGTGATCTGATAGCTATACATCTAAATAGACTTAGATAGATAGAAATTCATCTTGATCCGTAATCAAAGAACAATAGTGGAAATGGCTCTTATCTTGTGACTTGAAAGATAGGAACAAGAAGATTGAATCGGAAATATCGACAAATTCTTTACTTTCCAAGTCCAAAGAAATGAAATTAAAAAAGGGAGGTGTCCGGCTGTTCTAATTCAAATTCGATCTCTATCTAATTTGAATATCAGAATAGCGGATATAGTTATAATTAAATGGGTCAGGTCCACTTACTTTTTCTTTTGTTTTCTTGATTTCGAATCTTTCCGGTGGATTTGCTTGGTATAATGGAAAATAGGGATCTTTGGCGATTCAAGAGGCGGCTTATGATTATTCATAATAATGAAAATTTTCCGAACAAATGTTCCATTTTTTAACTAGAACTACTATACTCTAACTCAACTCTAACTCAGTATAATGATAACGTATTATCCGGTTAGTTCCTTTTTTATTCCAAATACAAAAAAAAGCCCCTTATCGGATTTGAACCGATGACTTACGCCTTACCATGGCGTTACTCTACCACTGAGTTAAAAGGGCTTATTTGATTTCATTCCCGGACGAGTCACTATGTAGATAAAATCTCTATATGCAAATATATTATATATTATATACATATATATATATAAATAGATTATATACATATATATATACAGTATACTCATAGTGACTAGTAGCTTATTTTTGAATAATCCAATGGATTTTCCTAGAAAATCTAGGGTAAAATGAATTGTTTCAAGACCGGCCCTAATTTCTTTTATTGAGATGATCCTTAATGAAAACAAAATTCACTTAATTGATACATAACATACACTTACTAATTTGATCTAAAATGAATTTCAAGACATTTCATCGAATCATGTCATGAAGAGATTCTACTCCCTCCTGAAACTAAAGTCTTAAAGAACATTTTTGATAACTTTTTTATTTTGCTCCCGCTTACTAGATTCGATTTATCTAGAGAATGTCGATTCTAATGAACGATTCATGAATATGAATGACGAATCAAAAAATTCTATACAATTATGAAAAACGGAAGGATCCCCCGGATCTGATCATTCCATTATATTGACAATTTCAAAAAACTGATCATACTATGATCATAGTATGAGGGCGGTTGGTCAAGTTGGCCCCCATCGTCTAGTGGTTTAGGACATCTCTCTTTCAAGGAGGCAGCGGGGATTCGAATTCCCCTGGGGGTAGGATACTATGAAAGGAAGTTGATCATGGATTACTAATAAGCCTAAAATTGATTCTTCCTGGGTCGATGCCCGAGCGGTTAATGGGGACGGACTGTAAATTCGTTGGCAATATGTCTACGCTGGTTCAAATCCAGCTCGGCCCAATAATCCGCTAATCTAACATGAGATGGTACAAATCCCCTGTCCTTCAGAAAGACCCAACGAAGATAAAAAAAAGAATCCAATTTTCTGCGAGATCCCCTATTTCCTTTCCCCGGGATTGTAGTTCAATCGGTTAGAGCACCGCCCTGTCAAGGCGGAAGCTGCGGGTTCGAGCCCCGCCAGTCCCGACGGATCAAAATCAAATAAATACATCAATTCATTTTTTCCCTTCTATGAACTAGTAAAGGGTGGCGAGGGGCATACTTTCATTTCCAAAGCAAACATTCCCAAAGCAAAAAGGAGTCTTTATTTCTTTTTGCTTTCCTATTTTTTCCATTTCGCTTTTATTGTTTATTTAGGTTTAGAACTATGTAATTAATCGAAGTGGAAAGGCAATCTGATGATCCTTTATCAGACGATTGTCCAAGGAAGACGCAAGGCAGGTTATAGAAAAAACAAGGAAACAGATGAGAAATAAAGGAATTTTGGATTGATTGAGTCAGGAATCCAAATTTGGATTCGGTATGGATAAAAGAACTTCCTATGTTATACTATTCAAGTCTTGACGACGGGTTGATTTGCTAGATCAGATATTGTTATTCATGATATTGATCCGATTCAAGATCATCGAGAGGTAATTCATTCATTGAATTTACAGCCGAAAGATTTATCATCTCTAGGGGATT